CTCCTCTTCCCCAATCACGAACTGAGTAAATTCGTCTATAGACCAGTCGGATGGCAAGTCTACTCCTATTTCCGTCAATTGCCCTTGAAAGAAACGATAAATCTCATAGAAGTTTTCACTCAGATCTTGGGCAGGACCCCAGTGGATGCATCAGAAGCGGAACTATTGTAGACCGGGGGGGCCCCTATAGAACAACTTTCCTCTGATGGAGAAGATTCCGAAACGGAAATCTCAATCCAATCGTTGGGTGAATAACGAGTAGGAGTGCTTGGATCAAACTCCGAACCATATTGATAAATTGAAAGTTTACGTTTCATATAAAAATAGATTATCTAGAATTTGGAGAAATTCAAAAGTTAAAGTAAAAGCGCCCCAGACCCTCAAACCCCTTTTCTTAGTTTAGCTGTTCTCACTTTACCAAAAAAATATGGATCCAATTAACAAACAAATCGAGTCACAAAGAAAGCCAAATCAATCTACTCCATCTCCTCCTCACGCTTTTTCATTAAGGTAGCGGCAAGCCGTTTGTACGGCGGAATTCTTCATCAGTGAAATAGCGGTAGAACTCCCGGTAAATGTCGGACTGCCTATCGTGAGCGTTCAGTTCTCTCAAAAATGAGTTCAGACTTCCCTCCATGAGATTCCGCGAAAACGCATACTGTAGGTTGCTTACAGGGGCTACTTTGTCTTCAAGAAAAAAGTAAGCCTCTTTTCGGATGTTACTGTAAGGGGAGAGCTCCATAATGCGTTCAATATTATTCTCATTAAGCAGCAGTATCTGAAGTCGGTCCTGCAATAAGCCTTTCTTTTCAAGAAACTGTAATTCTTGATACTCTTTGTCCCAAATCTCTCTATAATGGTCGACATTGAGTGCTTGCTCGAAATGTTCCCGCACCAGACTTTCATAGTCGCCTATATTGTTCTGCGGGGGGAGATTATAATACTGATTATTTTCCAGATTTCTAATTCTATTATAGATTTCCGCCTCGTTCTCGGCAGCAATTACATTGCGATAAGTGGAAAGAGATGCGGAACTCGACTCCGATTCCAAGGCCGGAAGATTTGAACTTTCAGCTCCGTTGTCGAAAAAGGAAATAAAGTCAAAGTCTAGAGGCTGAGAGCCTATAGTAGCTACTAGAAAGTCCAATGATGGAATTATGTTAAAAAACAATAGTAAGCTCTCTCTATAGAGCCAAGAAAATAAAATGAGCACAGAAAAACTTCGCAGGAATTCTCTCCCCTCTCTCCTTTTTTTCATTGTCTATCTATCTCGTAATCATTCGATTCCGCCCTGAAGGCCTACTCCTACTCCTACTCCTTCGACTCCTGAATCCTCATCCTCGTTGGTCCTTTCTTTCTCTTAGCTGCGACTTCCTCAAAGACTAGCAATTAGTTTTTTGTGCTTTGTGCTGTAATAAGAAAGATGTTGCTATTCTACGATGTGGCGTTCCAGAAAGACTCACGACACACTTTCTCATTCACACCGACCAGCTAGTGCGCTGTCACTAGGTATCGGATCTTTTCTAAATGAAGAATTTTCCCTTCGACGGTAACTCCTAAAACTTCTATCTGCCTACGTCATTCTTTCTTTATCTTTAATAAGTAAATTTCCCACGGTCAAGCCTAGTAGAGCTCCTTTTCCGAGAAGACTAGCAAACATGCTACCAGGCCTAGCTACCATAAGAAAGGAATAGAAAGCGAACCGAACCCCTATCCCCGTGATCTAACCTTAACCTCTTTCATCTATACGAGGTATCACTATCGTCCTCGTTCGGCTTACAGTAAGCTGGCTGCTATATAAATAGAATGACGACCCCTCGATTTAGGGCGGTGGTAGGTGCCTAAGACCTTCGCCGTACCTTACCGGATCCAGGCTCTAGGTGTGATGTAGATTAGGTCCCAGTGCGAGTAGGTGAATGCGCCTTCTGTTCGAGCAAGGGAGAAGGGTGATGCCCGAGTACAATGGAAAGGGAAAGAAAAAAGCTTTTGAAAGGACGGAGGCCAAGAACTTCTAAGTAAGGTACAAGAAAGACAAGGAGGGGAACCGGCCCGACCAATGCCAATGATGCGCCTTTGAGCTTTGCCTAACTAAATCTCTTTAGGTAGCCGCTCTTTCCTACGTAATTTCCCAGAGAAGAAGCGGGTAACCCTTGTTCGATAGATTGAACTTGATTAGGGAAACCGAAGGTTCTTTTCTTTCTTTCTACTTCTAAGGTCAATAGAAAGATAAATTGAATGAGTTTCCCCTGCCGCTTTATCAATAACATCTTCGAACCTCTCTGCATACGTAATTTCCGACATCCCTTGCGAACGGTTTAACATTTCCTGAAAGACTCAGGCTTCGTTTACCTGCTTCTTAATCTCTTCTGGTCGTTGTGCTTTCGGTAGTTGTATGCCTTGTATTAGTCTATCTTTGTAAGTGTATGCGTGTGTCTGGGCCTAGTATGTGTATTCGTAGGCCTTGGTGAATATCATAATATAAAGATTTCATCTCCAACTTCTTCCTTACTTACTTCCACACCTTGAGATCAAACTTCTATTTAGTAGATTTCCCGGCCTATTACTATATCTAAATCTAATACAAGCCGTAAAGAACCCAAGCCGCATAGTTATCATACAATCTCAACCGGAGCTGGAGAAGGCAAGGCCGTCCGTCCGATAGATTGAGATTTTAGCACTAGGACCTTATAAAGAGCTCGCCTGCTAGCTGCCAAACTAACACTCAGTCTTTTCAACAAGCCCCTGCTTCCTTCCTCAGAGAAGAGGGGGGCCTTGAAGTTAAAACAACGTCTCTTCTAGCGTTTGTGCCCGGGTCTTCACCTCTAGTCTCCGGGGGGACTTCTCCTTCAGAGGTGCGTAGTAGGCTTAGTCTTGAGTTACTGGCCTGTCCTTGGAATATCTGATTATAACCTGGTGAATCTATTACTAATTTATCAATCATATTCGGATCCCGAGATCACTATTGAGATTGGCTGTTGCCCTTGGAAAGAAAGAGAAGCAGCTTCAGGTGACAGTGATAAGTAGATTGAATTACTCTTTAACCCGCGCCTTTGAAGGCATTATATGGCAGAAAGAAAGTGTCTTCTTAGTGGGAAAACCTGTCTTAGTGCGTTCCGCTCTGCCCTTAGATTAACCGCCAGGAAGGATAACGGCACTGGCGAAATTACGTCTGTTGAGGTTCCAATCATGAAATCATTAATTAGGTTAAGCCAGCGGCGTCGATCAAAAGGAACTTTCTTCAATTCGAAATCCCGGGATTTTCTGCCCTGATCTTCTCTGTAGGAACATACGTAATAAGAAGGTACGACGGAGGCAAAGGTTTAACTTTTTGAGGAAGAAAAGCCGCCTTATAAGATCAGATGTTTACCCTTTAGCTGCTAACGGATCTATTTGATCTGACAGCCTAATCAATTCCCACCTGCCTATGGAAGACTCAGTCGAAAGTCTTGATGCTAAGCCGTAAGCCTGACTTTGTAGTATAGGATGCTAGCTGGTGGAGATTAATCTTTTTACACCGAGGGATGAAATACCAACTCCTCAAGAGTAGAGTTTGGCTTTACCCGGAGGGAAGTCCTTTCAGTCTTTTAAGTGTCTCCCTTCAGTTCTCACTGCCTTTGCTATTTATGAATTAAGAAATTCCCGTGATTTCGAAAGAAGTAAGGAATAAGAATGTATCTTATTTCCTGTCCTGCTTTAACAGCGAGATCCTAAGTTTAGTTAAAAACCAATTTCAGCCCAATAGCCTGATCTTCATTCACGGGGAAAAGTTGCAGTGGAATTTCTCTATTGAGAAAGCGGCTAAGGATCGATGATTGGTTTAGATTCGTAAAGAAAGCATTCTACTGAGCAGGATAAAGCAGCTAAGGATGGAATGGAACTATATGTGATTGTTGTTGAGACAGAAATTAGACTTATAGACAGTCTTCCCAGACTGCCTTATATGAGGTCCAGGAGTTCATTCCTATTGTTTGTAATTTACCGTCCTGAGATTGATGGAATTACTATTTAAGTAGGATCTGAAAGGTCCTCTGATCTCTAGTCCCGTATCTTCTCCGGGAGGAAGGAAAGCATCCTCGATTTATTACGTCCCCGAAAGACTTGCCCGAGCGGGCATAACTTCTACTTCTATTGCCCGGAGTTGAAAGCAAGTCAAGTATGAAATGCCAGTATATTTGGTAGGTAAGTTTCCGCGGGGAAATAGTTAACAAGGAAAGCAATTACAGCATCTGAAAAGCTAGGCCAGTAAGTTAGAAAGCCTGGGATAAATTCTTCTTCCTTCCCCCATAAACCCATTAAATCAGGGAACAAAGGACAACTCTAACTCCCAAAGAACAAAGAAGCCATTTCTTCTCATCCAAAACCTGGTTCATCTGATCTTGTAGGCCAGAGAGGAAGTCCTCTAGAAGCTATTTCAGCCTCTTTCCCCGGAGTGACTGATCAGGGAGTCAAGGAAGTAGAAAGTCAGGCTTAGAAAGTATAGTATTGAAGTCTAAGTGAAAGGCGATCTAGTTAAGTTCGAAAGGAATTTCTTACTTCTCTGACCCTGGAAGTCACATCACTAGTCGATTGGAGAGTGCAGGCTTCTCTTCCAACGGAGAAGAACAACCGTAACTAACAAGAAATCCAATAGCCTGATCTGTCAACTCCCGTCTCTAACGAGGACGGACTAAGTTGCAGCCTGATAATAGAATCTAATCCTAAGGCTCTTTTCGCCTCTTCTCTGACTATTCCTGTATATTTTCCGGGCTTATCTGACTATTTCCCTATCTTCACTGGGATTCTCATCCCAGATCTTCACCCGAGTAAAGAAAGATAAGAAGCCTTAGAAGGTAATCATCCCCTCTCTTGACTCAGATTGAAAGTTTCCTTTTGTCGATTGAGAATGCGTAAATCTCTTCACAAAGGTTAACTATTTCTATTTTCGAGATTGGGTGAGTGTTCCCGCCTTTGCTCTAGTCTGATCTTAGTCTTCCCGTTGAGTCAGCCAGAAGTCTTACTGACTAGGTTCAGTCTTTCTATTTGGCTATTCCCGCGCCTATTCCCCCCTATGAGAATCTCTCTCTGCATCGGGTAGTTAGGTAGTAAGTAGCGCAGTTTCATTACCATAGGCAGAGGCAGGGCCAGTCAGTCTTATAGGTTAGAAGTTGTTAGCGCTAACTCCTCCAATCAAATAAGCCTGCCTGGGGGGCGGATCTCCCAATCCCGCTTGTAGTTCAAAGGTCAAATAGGCAGAAGCTGAACTCCTAACTAAAAACACTAAGAACCAGGGGACAAACCCCGGGATTCCATTCTAACACCAGGTTCATTAGAAAGAAGGAAGCCTGACTTAAGTCATGATATTTAGTGTGTTTAGTCTAGTCAGGAAATGCGCCTTCCTTAACGAATGGACGAGCTCCAAGGCGGGAAGATTCCCTTAGAAGGCATTTCTACGTCCTAAAGAGGAGTCCCAGAGATTCAACGGTATCCGGAGTTAAGTGCCCAATTGTGTCAGAGTTCTTGCTCGCACAAACTTCTTAGGCTTCAGGCTAACCTTACCTTGCTGCCTTTGCCAATAGAAAGCCAGGTGTTGTAATTGAATCCCAGGTTGTTGAAATAGATTAACCAGAGCGGGATTAGAAAGAATAAGACCTTTCCGAGCCTGAAGCTCAATCTCTCTTCCTTAGTGCTTTAGTCTTCGAAGTTTTCTCGTTCTTAATGCTCTTGTGTTTCCGGCTTCTATGTCTCAGGTAGGACTGGCGTGTTGGCTGTGAATAGGAGCCTACGAAAGCATTCTTGACTCCGAATCTACAGCAATCTCATCTTATTAGATTTCCGCAGAGGCATCTTCCCACTAAGATTAATAGCTTTCCACTTCCTTCTGACTTTGTCTTCACCGCGATAGACTTCAATCAACTATAGAGATGGTTAGAACCTTACGCCTTTTGTTAGCCTTATGCTGTGCTGTCCAAAGAGAGAAGTTCGCTAACTAAACCGAAAGAAGAAGCAAGCTGTGGGGCTTGGAAGCACTGCAAGTGTGATAGTATAGGAATAGGCGGGAGGAGTGAAGAATTCACATAGAGTGATCGGTAAGCTGTAAAAAACTTCTTGTATTGGGGTACAGTAGATCGACCTAATTTCTCACACGCACGGCTTTCTAAATCAATTATGTGGACCTTCTCCTATGCCATTTGATTTCACACTGACAGGTTGGAAGGAAATTTCATTCACTAAACCCTTTCTTACTCCCACTACTTCTTTCACTTTCAGTTAAGTTAGTCGCCCATCCTTAGCCTTTCACACTAAGCAAGTAAACTACCTTAGCTTTGGCATCTCTCTTTTAAGGTTTATAGCATAAACTGTAATATCGACCGGATATGCTAGGTAGATTTCTCTTCTCTTCATCTCCATTCATTGAACTTCTTCCTCTGCGCGGAATAGAGATCCTTGTTTTGATTAGGAGAGGGGCAGGGAACTTAGAGAAGAATCAAAATAATCATGTATTGGTCCACGAAACTTAAGAATAAGAATACAACACAAATCGAAGAAGGGAAGTTAGAAATCATAAGAAATCCGTTCAGTAAGTCCGATGGATAAAGTCTCCCCCGAGGTCATATCTCCTCCAGCGCTCTTCGATCGAAGGAATGCTGATAAGTAAACAAGCACTGGCTAGAAAGCCGGTGCGCGCATCTGTTCATTTTCTTGCTTTGCAGGATGGCCCTATATAAGGCTACCGATAAGTAGAGGATTGATACCGAGCACGAGCAAGCACCAGCCTTAGACGTAATAGGGGCGAAACTCCATATAAAAAAATACCCCCTCCTAGTGGTCGAGTCCCCATTGGGCACAAAGGAGAAAGAAGAGAACTCCTAGATAGCTAAAGAAGACGAATCAGATGCAGAAGCTTATTCATTCTGTTGATTCCGCGGATTATGCCGATTATGCTGCTTCTCGTATCGCCCTTAACGGGAGGCCAACCAAGGACGATCATAGCTATGGTTTTCCGCTTCAGTAGAGCGTATGATGGCCCTATCAATACAATAGTGGAGCAGAGCATTCAATACCCCCATTTCGGGTGGGTTGTTTCAACCGGTTTTCAATAAAGGGATTTATTCTCATACAATAAGTAGGTCGAGAACTTCGTTCCTTAGTTCAAGCAAACAAGCAAGTCAAGCCAGCGAGTCTGTCTCAATCCCAGTTTCAAGATACCTATAAGTTAAGTATCGAAAGGTTGGAATCCGATTTTCAAATTAACATGGGAAGGTAGCTCATCTCCTTCCAGGCAGATTCTTATTCTGCACCTAGCAATTCTCTTCCTTATATAACTCGGTACGAGAGGGGCGGGGCATTTATATCTCTAGCAGGGCAGGGTGGTGTACTTTAGAAAGCCTATAGGGAAAGGGATTGGTGCGGTATCGGAAGTACTAATAAACTAGGTAGTTAGTCGTGGTCGTTATCACCACTCTAAAGGTGGGCAAAAGGGTTGTTTACTTTTCTTTTAGGTCTCCCAGCGCTGCTTCTGCATTCGAAAATCTTTTGCTTTCGTGGGTTGGGTGTCCGACTTCACCCTCAATCTCCATCCTCAATGAAAGAAAAAAGCCCCAAGACCAAGAAAAGAGGATATAGCCCCTCGGCTCATAGCAAGGCAAGCAATGATCTCCCTTTTCCGTCTCACTCCTATAGTATCAATTATTCATTAGATTATGATTTAAGTATTGATCTCAAGCAAGTAACCGGACTACTGAGCTGGGCGAAAACCAATAAGTATAGCCTTAGAAAAGAAGGAAGAACCCCGCGCCTTTAATAAGGGCTAGTCCCACTCTGCGATCTATCTATTTGATCTATTCCATTTGTGGATTTCCCTGCGCTCCTCGATCTGACTAACTCTAAAGAAAGAGGCTGGCTGACGAAGAAGAAAAGTCTCCTCTTTTGTCTGATCTCTTTTATATTATGTATCTTTCTCTTAGGCTAAGAAGTGTGGGATTTAGCCGCTAGCGGAAGTAGGGATAAGGCTCTCGGAAATGAAAAGACTTTCTAATAAAGTGGAGGCTTTTTTCGCCCCCTTCCTAAGCGAATAGGGCTTCTCCGCGTTACTGATGTCCGACCTCCTTACTAACTGGACTTCATGGCCTAACCTTTTCTTTTACTTTACACATAAAGCAACCACAGAACATCACTCCATAAGCAGTAGTAGATACTTTCGCTTCCTTAGCTGCATCCTTAGCAACAGTTACAGCTTGCCTTACTAATGAATGTGGCCCCCTTGCTACTGCTGCCATACCACATTCAGTCCAATTGGCCTAAGGCTTCTCTATAGAATAGACTCTTCCCACTGCTAACTGCTAAGCTAATTCTACTGCCGAGCTAAAGGCTCTAGAAAGAACAGCTTCTCACTCGGGTCACTAAACACAAGAAGACCGAGAGGCACGAGCTGGCTTAACCCATTCCCTTACCACCAAGCCCGGATAAGCAGCATATGAAAAGGAAAGGGCTTACGACGAATGCCCTGTTGAGGAAGAGAAGGGGGTTGTTTGCAGGTATTTCATTAGCATAGGACTAGTCGTCAGAGCTAGTAATGAAGATGGCATGAAGATCGGCATATGACTCTTACTCTTCGAGACGATAGCATCTAGAGCAATGGCTAGTGACGGAAGACGATTTGTCCCTCTCTTTGGACTAAGTGAAGACAGTCACTTTCAAGCACTCCCGCTAAAGCTAAAGCAGAAGATGCGGCTTAGCCAGCTGCACTCTTTGATCGAACCGTCTGTTGTAAGAAGAAGGCCTTCATGTACGAAGGAAAACCTATAGCCCCTTCGATTCCGAAAGGCTAAAGACCGGACTTACGACTGTTTAGAGAATTCCATGTAAATTAGGATTTGGCTACGACCTGTGAGTGGTATCTTCTAACTCTTGATTCTTCCTCCTACTATTATTATAGAAACTATGTCATGGTCTTCCCACCTACACGGCCCATGTCTTTGATCTAGCTCCCAAAGCGGGCACACTTAACTCATGAAGACCTTGTGCTGTGGCCTTCCTGTTCGAAAAGAGCTGATACTTACTTTTCCCCGATTCTTATTCCTTTATTCGTTTGGCTTGGGTTAAATGATATCATGGTAGACGGTCTTTTAGATCAAAAGTGCGTTCTTAACGAGAGGAATCAATGCAGGGAAGGGAGAATGACTAGGGCCCTTTGCTTTCTTGCCCTCACTTCAACTCCTGCACATGTGCTTAGTCAGTCATTTTTATGATGGTAGAAGGCTTTCTCACACATGCTTTGAGACGCGTGGGCCGATCGTTAAATTCGCACAATGTCGATGGTGAAAGAAGGGATCGCTCTTTTCCAGGACCCGCCCTTGACGGTTCCGAAATGGATGGTGAAGGCGCAAGACGTACCTTCTTGTGGGAATTTCCAATCCGCCTGGTCTAGATCTAAAAGAGTCAGACTTAGACTAATAAGAAGAGAAAGGAGTAATACGCTTCATTCCCCTAAGGGCCTTCTTCGTTCCTAGAACAAAGAACGAAGAACGTAATTAATAATACGCCCAAGAACGCTTAGACTCAACAATACTGATTACTTACCAATCACCTACGCTCTTGCAGCATGCCACCTTCTGGCAATACGGCTTTCGTAATACGCGAAGCTGCTGAGCGATAGCTCTTCGATCGCTATATTCTTGCGATAGCGAAGGCGTGGTTCATCCTCTAAGAGAGAGTAGATGCGAAGGTTGTCAACTCCGGCAATTCAGTACATAGAAAGCATTGCAAGTGGAAAGAGTGGGACCGCCAATAAGCCCTTCTTTTAGTTATTAAAGACTCGTGACTCATCCCCCATCTGCCTTACAGATCAAATAGTGGCATACAGCGGGTTAATCGCTTCTATCAATAGACTTTGATTCCTAGCCCTGGACCTCTTTTCTTTTGAGACAAGTTAGTGAATTTGCCGAGAGCTCTTGTTCCCCTCACTGGACCGGAGAGAGATAATGCACGATCAAAGGTTGCAAGGCAGAGGTCTCAGAGCTTTTCGATCTATTTAGTAAAAGAAAGTCTCTCACGGATATCCTATTTGTAGATATGGGTCCGTAATTCCATTATTCTAATGGGTGGTAATAGTTCCCATATTTTCCTATCGAACAACAAGTCTTAATGTATCGTCGACTTGATACTACCAGCTTAGATAGATGTACCGGATGAGGCGGAAACCCATACTAAAAATAACAAAGGAAGGACCCATGCATCAATCAAGATCTCTATCTAGAATATAACATACCTCAGGTTGGATTCAACCACTTAGGATGATGATCTGCAAAACCAAACCCCATGACTTTATGCTCTGCCAGTCTTCCCCTCTTCTAGCTATTCGCATGCGTCGATCAATCATCTTCGGTAAAATGACCAGATAAAGTATGCACCAAGGATCCATTAGATTCAACTAAGTGCATGATAGACCGATTCTTATATCCTTTGAATGTGACCACTGGTTAGATTATGATTAATGATTATGTAAATGGATCCGATCCATTACCATTAAGTCGGGCCTGTGGACAATGTTTTAATGGATCACCCCTTCTGCCTGATGGGCAAAAGAAAAACATGAGCCCAATACGGTACCTCATAGGGCAATCATTGTACTTAGGGTCACTCTCCCATCTGTTATCTTCATTGTATCGATTCAGTCTGGTCGATCAGGAGAGCGAGAGAGATTGAAATAGCTATGCCCAACCTATCCATACGTGCTTGTTGAATCCATTGTATTCCGATAGCGCAGCAACTCGTCTTGTTTATTCCTTTCTTAATCCAGCATCCAGTAGGTCGCTGAATATGGGCATGCCCGAAGGCAAAAAAGGCTATCCGAGATACTATTGGGTTCCCTCCCAAGCAAGGCGTCAATCAAAGGAGGAACTCCCGACTCAAATAGGTGTGATATCGAAGTGGACTCAATTGCCCAATCTCTTCTCTTATGCTATTATTTCGTCGAGTACTCAAAACAAGATGAACAAGCGAGAGGAAAGAACCTCACATAAGCAAGCAGTTCGGTCTACTCGCTTTTGGCTTGGGCTTTGCGAATGGAACTTGCATTCTATTCTCGAAAAACAGGGCTCGTTCACTTGGCTTCTCACTTCGGAATGCGTTAGGAATGGTTGACCTAACGCATGAACCAACTATCCGAGATTCAGCCTTCCGCTTTGAAAACGGGTCGGGGTTTCAGCTGATTGGAAGGTACAAGCGGTTAAGGTCAAGTGGGTTTTGTTAGATACACAATGTCATGGATGGATTTGATAATGGAAGGGAAGGGCTTATGAACCGGGAAGTTACCCCTACATGTGGTAGGACATAGCGATTGTCGGGTTTTTCAATCTTGTGGAATAGATACAGGAATGAAATCAGAACATGAGCTAGTGCCCCCATACTCCTTTGAGGGACTCCTCTTTCGGTATAATAATAAGACTTTTTTTTGTTGGGAAGTAAAGTACCTGTAGAACGCTTCTTTCTTTTTTCGCCGGATTGTCACTTATGAGCAGCTTCTTTCTATTTTCAATTCACGGATCAGACTTGCTGAAAAGAGCAGATGAAATTCTATTGTGGGTGGTTGGCTCAAGAAAAGTGGAATACTAACGAGTGAGGGGAGGCTTTATTTTGGGTTATCCCGAATGATGTTCACTTTTTTTCTGCCATTTAGTTTTCTATCAGTATCAGAACTCGACTTCAAATGGAAACATTTATCTCAACCGGAAGCATTTTGTCTTTGTCTTTGTCAAGCAGGCACCATAACAGGACTGCAAAAGCACATCGGGCAGCTAGCAGCAGCAGCAAAACAAAAGACGGTGGAATCTTGGTAGTTGTGGTCGTGACAGGCACTCGGGCTGACAGCCATCTTAGTGAGGTAGTCTATTTCGTTGAAGTAGCGGGTCTCCCCCATCTGGTACTTCTCGTTCTAGTCAACGAAGGTCTTTCGAGGAATAACCTTTTCTGTAGTTGGACTACCAGGATTATTCAATAGTAGTAGGTTCAGGATCATCCTCTAATACTAATAAGGGGTGAGTTACCTCATAGCAAGCAAGCACTGGTGCTACTGGCATGGGCCTCTACCCCTAATGTTAGTAGCGTATACCGGCCTCGGACAACTAAGTGAACCGGACACGGACAAGGATTTTGGGCTTTCAAGGGTTCCCAAGAGTCTGAGGAATATAGATTAGATATTATGTTCTAACCTGAAAAACAGGATACCTGACAAGAATGGAAAGCTCAACACCCTAAACAAACTTCATCGAGATTGAGATATATTCCATGCTCCGAAACGGATTCTGCCAGTGCCAGTACGTTACGTTACTAGAATAGGCGGTTGGCAAAGCTAACAGGGATAGGATGCCGCGACAAAAAATCCAGTTGGAGTCTATCGGAGAGCAACTCCAAAGCAAATGGGGCTGATTAGAGAAGGGACTTTTTTATCCTTCACCACTGGTACACTTCTTTGTTCTTGGTTAGCACTCATTTTTTCCTTGTATACGCTCCTGTGTTCATTGCCCCCCTTCTTCTCGCAGAAATTGGATATTGGATATCAGAGTCATGCAGTCCTATTTTCTGGCTGCAAGGCCCGGCCCAATGGTTGCTACCGCTCTCTGCGCTTCTATGTACCATTTTGACTCAAAATGGATGCTGGGCATATCTACTGACCCGACGAAGCTGACGTAATTCTATCCATAGCTGTCTGTACCGCTACCTATAGACCTTTTCCTCGCTTTGTCACTATTTGAAGAGGAACTGGCGGAATAATTCGTTTAGTCTGAACGAACCGGAACCACCGAAATCAGACCTGTTGATGTGCCGTCCTCATGTAGTGGTGTCCGTGGTTGCGGTATGATCGGCTGTACCGCCCGCATGCGTGAATCTTTGAAGTCTTTACTGTATTTACGACTCTGCTTGGGCCAGTGATCACTATGCCCTAGTTGACTCCGTCGGGAGGTTCACCATTACGAAGTCTGGAAAGAGGGTCCACTGCGCATTTATCGAACAAAGCTTCTTCTCGTCACAATCGTTCAATCAAATTCCGTCAAACCCGGCTTGTTGACCAAGTAAAGCAACTCCAACTGTCACTGCAACAAGTTCGAAGGCAGAAGCAATTGAATCCGCAACTGGCTAGAAAACTATTCCTGCTTAGGGATACAACCACAACCTATGGAAACTCACAATGGCTGACTTACTCCAGCATTGCTTTGATAACTTAACTTGCTTGCTACTTAGGGACTCTAACCCCTAGAAGTCGAACTCGCTCGCAGGTAGGGAGAAAAGGAACTCCATGTAAGCTTTATCCAATTGGCTCACAAGAAAGAGGAATGGCACGGGAAAGAGATGCCACTCTATTGTTAAGGGCAAGAACTGGTACTGCTACGGTTTTTCCTGCTAGACTGGCTTCCACTTAAGGTATTCCTGTTTCAACACCGAAGGAATCAAAAACTGGTAAAGTAAATCATATCTGCATTCCCTTTCCTACCTGATACAGAGAAGGCGTAAGTCTGACTGATGAAATGCCATATTCCTTGGCCATATTCTCTATCTGTCACCGCCCCTATTCTCTCTAGCCCGGTGGGATAAGGACGTAGTTGAGTTAGTTGATACAATCCAGTCCTTGGAATGAGTTGACAGAGAAGAATGAGCAGAAAGCACCTAAGGGAGAAGCAGGAGCTAGTACGCAATAGTTACTCGTCCTTCCGCATTGGCAGTAAGTTAGTCGCGTAGTTAGTATGAGAACTAGGCTTAGACGTAGTCAACCGGGGAGCTCGTAGACAAAGAGTTGCCCACAAAGACCAACTCCAAACTCATCAATAACCCTAGGGCAAAAGCCTTTGAATCTATTTCAAGACCCGGTGAATCTAATCCTATGCCCTCTTATCCCCTTAAGCCTGGGAAGTTCGTTAGAAAAGAATGGCCAGTCAGTTTGAGTTTGAAAGCAAGGTATTCCATTCCTAGTCAGCTCTGATTACCATCCGGAGGTCCGCTATTCCTTAACCCAACCAGGGATCAAACCCTAACAACAAATTACTAAGAGGCCCGGATCGGGAGTTCGATATAGACGTATTAGCACTCACTCTAAAAGCTACAGCAAAGTCTTGATATTTAGACTTAGGCGCCTTTACTTGAGAGATTCCTCCCGGGGAATAGTCAAATCAGACTTCACTCTTAAATTGAGGAATTGCAATAGAAAGAGAATCCTCGGACTCTTATCATTTATCAGAAGGGCTAAGTTCAGCCTAATCGACTAGACCTTATACTGCTTGAAGCTAAGCCTTACCTTAAAACCCTTAAAACTAGCTTTCTCCAGCCTGACTTACTGCCTTAAGACTGCCTTTCTTTACTTACCTTATAGCTATTATGCCCCTTTGTCTTCCTGGAAATCCGTCCAGGCAATATTTATTTTAGTAGAGCCCGTAACTACTTAGAGGAGACGAATTCAATCCCTTACTTCTTTCGAACTTCTTACTGGGACCTTGAGGAAGTCAATACTTTTACGAAGGTAAATGGAAGACTTTATATAACTCTCTAAATCCAATAGATCAAAACAAGAGTGAACCTTTGTGAGTAGTTAGAGAAATTCCACTTTCTCTCTCCTTGAGAGTCGAGTGTCTAAAGACCGTCTTAAGTTACGTAATTTCGAGTCTGAAGTCAAGATTAGAGCTCTCTGTTCTATGTCATTTCCTTCTTTACTAAGTACCCTGTAACTTAAATAAACCAACTATTCTAACTTACTATCTTACTTACTTTCTTCCCTTAAAAGATGAATTAAGGGCTTGCACAGAGCTAGATAGAGGATTATCAAGGACTGGTTTGTACTAAATACTCTTTCTTGCTGCTTGCTTCTCAATCTCCGAAAGCAGCTCTTTCTTCTCTGTCTTCTCGAGTAGTGAAGTGACCGGTCACGAACGATCTAGGTGTCTTAGCTTTTCTTCCTGCAGTCTGGGCTGCAACCCGATAGCCCTTTTACCAGGCTGGCAAATGTCTTCTTTCCGGGCTATTTTTTAATTTATGAGTTGTAGCAGTATGGCGTCTAAGTTCATAGGGCTTGTATGTGAATGTGATTCTAGTGTTGCAGTAGATCTTATGGGGTTAATGTGCCTAGTCTTAGGTATTTGTCTTAGTAGGTCTTCTAGTGCTTTTAGTGGCGTGGAGTGGTACCCTGTTCAAGACCGTTGAAAGGCTGGGCTATCTATGCTATCTAGCAGTTGCCATAGTAGTACAGTACCTGTATGGGAAACACTTATAAGTAGCTTTAAGACTCGCTTACTATTTAGTGTGTTTAATCCTGCCTTCCTAAATCCTTCCTTAATGTCTAACCTATTCAGTTCACTCAGAACTTTTATGGAGGAAGTTTCGCTTGAATAGAAAAAGCTACTGTAGCAACTATAGGCACAGCCATTGAAAAGGATTCTGCCTCAGCTTCAGCGAAGGTATGCAATCAAGAAATTACATATCATATAATAAGGCTGGGAATCAGTTCCAATGTGCACTTTAGGTGCATTTATCAGCTTCAACTGCTATGGGAGGAAATGCTTTGAAAGGTATTCTAATGGTATTGTTACCACGCCCTTACGGAAACTAGTCTGGAAGTAGGCTTAGATACGTATAGTAAGGTTAGAAGTTTAGGCTTATTAAGTTACAGAGGATCTCGTTAGTAAAGCATTACGAGCAGATCCAGCAGGTGTCTTATTTCCTTGCGAAACCGAGTCACTTCACTACGAATGAGCTGAAGACAGGAGTCTTACTACGTGAACCGGTAGACCCGAAAACTACCTTATAAGAAGTCCTTCCGTCTCTCGTTGCAACTATGTTGCTTGATTCTCTGCAAAGTCTGAAAAACGAGATTCATCTTTTTATTTTAGCGTGAAAGAATATTTTTGGAGATTCACTTGGGAGATTAGTCGTAGAATAGCCTAACGAGGCAAAGAAAAGAGAAGGAAAGATCATCATATGAGATTGCTGTAGATTATGATTTAGTGGAGTAATGAAAGCATTCTACTGAGCCTTAAAAAACTTTCTAATGAGTCTGCCCTCTCTTCCCCACGGAACTACGAACTCGGAAACAGGAGACAATAGCATTTCATACTCAAGACTTGCAGTTGAGCCCAGAAGGCATATAAAAGGCATATTAATAGAATCCCAGCCCCAACTATTGGATGTTTTCTTTCTTCACTCAAAAAGACAGATTTCCGGCAGTAGATAGACTTGCTTTCTATAGTCTCTTTCCCCGGTGAATCTACTGGAATAGCTGGGTGTAGGCCCTGGAAGTCTGATTCCATGCTTTCCTTATATCTTAGCTTTGCTTTAAGCCTTCCTTGGCTCGACTTCCTCCCGGGTTTTAGTAAGATCGACTAGAAAATACCAATTTCGCAGTTAGCCGCTATAGCATTCTATTCTATACTCCACTCCAGCAATGAGCAATCCACCTTTCCGGGAAGACCCAGGAATAGATTCAAAGGGTTTAGGCCCAGGCTTTTTCCTAGGGGAATAAGAGACTTTTGAGTCCCGGTTGCTTCACTCAGTCATCCTTTCAAGCCCATCTATTCTAACAGCCTTTAGGCTCAGTTCAAAGTAGTAGCTTCAATAGTAAGTCACCGTGGACTTTCCTCACTATTTGACCATGGAGCTAGCTAGGGAATTGGATCGGTATGACGTCAAGACTTTCTGCTGGATTTAGATGTTAGCTCTAACTACGCACTAAACCCTAGTATTCTTACTTCAATACGGGACTACGTATCAATTTCTCAGAAAGAGGATCAGAGTCCATTAAAGGGCATTTACAACTTTGTATAAGTATCTCAATCCAATGGATAATCAAATCCTTTCTATCGGCAGGACAGGAAGAAAGCATCAACCAAGAACAAGAAATAGTAAGCGAGAAAGGGAATAGATGAGAAGGGATATGGCTGCTCATTATATGGCATTTCCTCCTAGACAAAGGGGGCGGTCTAACTCAAAATAGATCGAGTATGCTTTCAAGCAGGTCTGTATAAGGTTGGCCTTTTAACTAGATAACCAAGCCTACTTAGACTACTTGACTTCTACTACTAGACTTCCTTACTTCCTTCTAGGAAGACTAAGAGAATCTATATCTATCTTAGGTTAACTAGGCTCTATGACCTCAAAGCAGGGAATCGGATGAGAATCCCGTGAAGTCAGATTCATTGCTTTCACATATAAAAAATAGAAGGAGTGACCTCCTCGTAATCATAGACGGAAGATACTTCATACGGCTTTCATCAATAAAAGAAAGGAATTAAATCCCATCTCTAGCTTGATAGGCTAACCTTTCCTACTAGATCTGTAAAGGATTATATAGCAACACTAGAGACGGAAGGACTGAATTCTAAGCCTTATGGCTCGAGTTAAGTAAAGAATTCCCTCTGGGAACTTATTTTCCATCTAACATTTCTGTCTAACCTCAAAGATTCGATCTTTGGTAAACTTGAACCTCTAAAGTCCCTCAGGGACTTTGCCTCTACGGAAGGATTTTACTTTCTTTCTACTGCCTTTAGCCCCTGCTGAAAGAGGTGAACCCGTCAAAACCAATCCATCTGACTCCAAAGAGGCGGGATCCAGAGATCTTCGGCCCTAAAGCCATAAGTCTTAACTGTCTGCTTACGTAGTTCAAGTGCCCTTTGGTCACGAAGTCAGACAGGATGCTTGAACCAGATTCAAGACTTTCTTACTTCTAAAGCTCCCGTGTAAGGACTTAATCCTACTATTATTAGATTAAGTATAGTCTATTAGACTTGACTAACTTTCTAATCCACTTGGGTCAGCCTTTAGACTAGCTTTCTTTAGTTACCTTCGAGTGGTCTTCTTCCTCCCCCGAGATAGACTTCACTCTACTCTTGAGGGATTGGGAATAGATTCTAGATTAAGGGAGACTAGTAAGTGTAAGTCAGTGGCCTAATAGTTATTTTATGTTGTTGTTGGAGTTAGACTTTGATCTGTACTATCTAGGATAGAAGTGAGCTCTCTAAGAGAAAGAGCTTGCCTTGTTACTGGCATTTCATACCAGGGAGGACTGCCCCACTATTAGAGTATCAGCGGAGGACAAGACAAAAGAAGGATGAGGCTGCCCTGGAGGAAATTACTGATTATCAAGTGCTTGGGTAAGAGACTGGGTTACAACTTCATGGTGAGACGTCTAAGCGGAAACAGAAATCACCGTTTATGGTTACTGACCTGGGCAATGACTTTTTCTTGGTTAAGTTTGGATTATGACCATGTGCTCTTTGATGGTCCTTGGATGGTGGCTGACCAGTACATTACGGTGAGGCAATGGCAACCCAATTTTTACCCTGAGGAAGCTTCTATTGAGACAGTGGTGGTTTGGGTGAGGCTTCCGAACCTTAACCTATGGCCACGATGCCATACTTCCAATGGAGATCACAGTTAAGTTTCTCAGAGTAGCCTATCAAAATAACTTGACTCCAGGAGACTACAATGAGGCTATGTTTGCCGAATTGGATAGTCTTGATGAAATGAGGCTACTGGCCTTGGATCATATAAGGGTTCAGAAGATGAGAATAGCTAGAGCCTACAACAAGAAAGTCAAGCCTAAATCTTTTGAGGAAGGAAAATGGGTATGGAAAACTATCCTACCTCTTGATACAAAAGAAAGGATCAAAAGTTTGGAAAATGGTCCCCAACTTGGGAAGGCCCCTTTGTGATCCAAACTTTACTGCCCAACGGAGCCTATCATTTGATGGATATGGACGGTAAGTCCCACATTCGGTCCATAAATGGGAAATTTTGAAAACCTTACTATCCGGAGTCATACGAGACAAAAGAAGATATAGAGACATCTATGGTAATAGAACAAACAAACGGGAAGTCATCTAAATTGAAATACGTCCACATGGCCCCAGGGACAAACATAAAAAATAAATGTACCAGGCCGCATCATAGCAGGCCAAAATATTTACAATCCATCCAATTTTTCAATGCTCAAGGCCGTGAAAACGGGCCTAATCAAGCTCATTCAAACCTTCCAGAAGATTTCGGCAACTGCTTTCTATTATCTATTAAATAGAATGAATAACACTACTAAATCTAGTCTTTATTTCTATGTCACTAAGAAGAGGTAAGGGTGCCATTGACACCTTAGTCTAAATGAAAGTAGATAAGGACCAAAGCTTGAATAGCTCTTCATTCCTTGAGCTCGACTCGGTCGCTTTGCTGTTCTTGACAGTCGCTACGTTCCTCGAAGGGAGACCACTTTGCTTAGGACTTTGTTCTCGAGTGATAGGCACCTGGGGACAAGCCTTTAGATAAAGAGTTCGTTCTTTCCCGCATCAAAGCGCCCGACCGAACGGTTTGTCTCTCAGCCTATTCGAGCGGTCTACTTACCTACCAGAACTCCTAATAGCTGCAAACTTTCTAGCATGCATTCTCGCCCTTCCTTACAATACAAGCAGATAAAAAGAGCTTGTCGAACCAAGTGCTATACTGCGAAGATAGAAAGATGAAGACTCACATCCACTGCCAGACAGAATAAAAAACGGAACATGGACCAAGGAGCGAGGCATGAATCGGTCCCTCTCGGAAAGGCTAGCTTCCCTCCCGTAACTCACTAGGCTCTTTGTGGCGCGAAGTGTGCTGTAGTGGTTTTATAACTTTCCACCTGTTGAAACTCGTTTCAACTAGATCGATTGCTTAATGCCCAAGAGAAAAGGGTTCCCCTGTCGGTTGAAGCTAATTTTGAGCCTATTAGTAACGGAGGACCCACTAACAGATACTTTTATTGCCTGCTTGATTTGCTGGAATAATACCGATACTTGTAAGCCATAGCCGTAATGAAGGTCATTATTCTGAGTACTTTTCGAAGTAGAGGCAGGAAAGGTCCCTCCTGAGTTAGTGAATTATGGTTCAGGCCTATCCATATCAATCAATTGGTAAGGTAAACAAAACTGGCATAAATAAAATACAAATAGGATAAGTAAAAAAACCAATCTACATATCTATATCTTCCCCGTTGACGAGTTTCTTTTCTGACCGTATCTTGATCTTGTAATGAAGGAAGACCTGGATGATCCGCTCAAACTCGTTTCAGTATTTGCCCTTCCTTTAAAGGACTGAGTGAGTATCCAAAGTAAGTAGAAGTAGATGCCACCTCTTTTGTTGAGGAGTTCGCCCCTCCATCTGTGGAAACTGGGGATGAGTCCAATCCTAGGGCATTCACCTTTCTGGGAAGCCGGTCCCTTTACATAGCCATAATAGGAAGTTTTTTCGAAGTAGCTGCAATTGAATCGGCTGGTCTAGAATCAGCTACTAGAGAATAGGCCGCTAGGGGTACAGATTTGCTAACTGTTCAATTAACCAGTGTTCTGTTTGCAATTGAATGCGTATCAGCTGTGATTGAATCAGTAAGCGCTGCAATATCCCTTCTTCTTGGAAGAAGCGCTGCTAGTCTAGTCTTTTTACGCTGGAACTTTTTCTAACTAGAAATGGAATAAGAGAAGAAAGCGTTTTATCCTCTCGGTATGATCTTTCCATCACCAATCACAGCTTTTTTCTTAACTACTCCTACATAAATGCACAGTTCGGACTCCCTTTCCATTTTTCGGTACTTACCCAAAGAGAAACCTGCTACCAATGTTGATGACAACTCTAACTTCTCCTTAGGCCGAGCAGCGGAGTAAGGCTGCGAGTAGAGAAGAGAACACTTACATAATAAAAAGACTATCTAATCAGATTGACCTCACCTGATGGCTTGGAAAAGACTTATATTCTTACTTACGCCCTGGATTCATTCATATAATGCTTGTTTACGGCTTATCAGCCCCCCATCCCTACTTGACTAAGCTAAGGAACTACTGAAAATGGCACGAAATCACAGACGGAAGTAATCACACTACTCATACGGGAATATGAAAGCTACTAGGCCTGCTTAGGCCTGTTGATGGCGGATGGAAGTACCGAGGTGCTTTTGGTGATATCGTATATAAGATCACGGCTGCATTTAGGAGTGATCTTTCCCTCTTTCTATCATTATCATAAGAGAAGAAAGAAAGTAGCATAGAACGTTTTGCTCCTCTATCGTTGGGAGGTAGAAGCAAGTAGGTGGTGGACAAAGCGCTAAGAAGCTCCAATCATGAAACTTCCACATTGATATGCTTAACACATGCAAGTCGAAAAAATGTTCGATCATCAAACTTACACCGACCATTCCCGGTAGGAATGAGGGGTTGTTGGATCATTCGGGGATACCGGGTAAGGGTTCGATTCCCTTTCCTCACGTGTGGCGAACGGATCATTTTTGAGTAAAGTCTACTATGCATGATTTAGTCCTCCAATATCTACTTTACCTTTCATCTACTGTAGTCCTGCCTACCGCAGTGTGGATTGTCTCTACTTCTCGTATTTTTACTCGCCTGCGCTCCTTTACACAGGAAAATTACGAGAGTAGGATTAGAGAAACTCTCGAAGATACGATTATCGAGAGGATATGCCAACTTCTGCCCGATCTTTTTTCGGAATTTGGGTTAACTTTGCCGAGATGCACCAACCCTCCGGCGATCGTTCGGAACTTGCTTAATGAGGCGGGGGCACCTGATCGCTTAACTGCCCTGTCGAATATGTACCAAAGCTTAGTCGACAACGGAATACAAAGTCCGTTTTTCGTGCAAGTTGTTCAGGCAGTACTTTCTGTAATGGGGGGTGGGGGCTAATCCGTTTTCGGGCAACTAGGCTAAGAAAGATAAAGGAGACGAGAACTCCCCTATAAACTAGAAACTAATTTGAAATAGAAAGAGGGGGAGGGGGTAAAGAGTGATATCGGTTGTAGTCTTCTTGGACATATCAAGTAAAAAAGGCGAGGCCCCTAACCATGGGGAAAGGCGGAGTAGGGAAGCGGCGGGCCCTTTCCTTCAACTAATTCAAGCGATTCAGTCAGTAGGAAAGTCTATGGGAACTTACTGAGGCTATGAAAGCCTAATCTCTAGTCCCGGGGTAAGAACTTCTTAAAGTCTTAGATTCTCTTCCTATGCCCATTTCATCATTTCAAAAAAACCTTGGATTGAGCTAGTTAGGATCTAGTTAGGCAAGCTTTGGAAATCGTCTAGGGTTAGTGCGTAGTTTCCGGAGATAGAGTGGAAAGCTAGGAGTCTTCTATCGTTATCATTGGGCACCTCACTACGTAAGCTGCCTGAGCAGCAGCAAATGCTGACAGATAAGCTGGAGCTAGCGCTTATTCTATTACACGTCCAGGAAGAGATGGAGAAGGCAGATATCTGGCATTCTATTCCGGATAGAATAAATTCGGTCTAATCCGAACAACCGGAACTAATAACTATAATAAACCCCTTCCCTCCCATACTTTAATATGTCCTTACTTTTCCTCTTGTGAAGCGTAGGAAACCTTAACTAGAAAAGGTATCACAATAGGAGTAAGATAGTTTTAGCACTTCAAGGCTTCTTATTGCCTGCAGCGTTACAGAATGAAGGGTCAACGAGAAAGAACCTTACTAATCTCTTTCGAGATTAGGGTTATTACAGAGGTGAAGATCAATCCAATTCCTTTTGGGACGAGGAGCCGGAGTGGGTAAAACAGTACTCATTATGGAATTGATTCATAATATTGCCAAAGCTCATGGAGGTGTATCCGTATTTGGTGAAGTAGGTGAACGTACTCGTGAAGGAAAGGCTCTGACTCTTGCACCGGTTAGGTTACCGGCTTGTGCCCCTAGCTAGTAGGTAGGTGAAAGCACTTATTCCATTGGCTTATCGAAACCCTCTTTTATTTGGTTTCTGTCCTGTCTTATTCCAAGGCTGGAGAGTAGCCGCCTAACTGTCCACTCGCCCGCAACCCTCGACCGCCAACTCTCCATCATCTTTCTTTGGCTGAGTGGCATGTATTTCCATGGTGCTCGTTTTTCCAATTATGAAGCATGGCTAAGCGATCCTACTCACATTGGACCTAGCGCCCAGGTGGTTTGGCCATCTCAGAAAGAATTGTGTTTTTTAAAAAAACAAGGGCTTGAGCCTTTTTACGGCTTATCAAAGGAGGCTTCAAAACTCAACTCAGGATATACTGATTCAGCTGGGGCTTGAACACCAATACAATAACTTCAATCCGGCTTCTCTTCTAGGCTGGAGCAGGCTACAGGCCTAACTGCACGAAGAAAAGCAAGAAAGACGTCTTAATGCGTTCGTGCCTTCCCCCGTAGTAAGTCACTACGAAATCAGACAGATCAGAGGAAGTCCTTATCCCGTATCTTCAGTGCTCCGTGGGAAGTGACTGACGAATCTGATCCTTTATCCGCGAACTTACTATTTCTTCTTATCCTGTGTGAACTGAGCCTCAAGTAAGTTAGTATGTTAGTATGAATGAATAGTAGGATTTAGCAGTTACAGGGGAATTAGTGTGCAACGGAAAGCTACAAGTCTTGACGTCTTCCCGGGTAACTTCACTTGTCCTAGGGCTCGGTAGGAAAAGAATTGACAGCCGTGCTTGATTACACATTCCTCCTTTAAAGCGGAGTAAATGCAACTTTTAAGGCTTAGGCGAAGACTGTGGAAATCGTGTTAACAAGGAAATGCCTTCGAATTGAATAGGATCCTTCTGAGGAAAGAAAAGCCATAAAAGCGAATCCTCTCCTGATGAGGCAAAGCCATCGTCTTTCTTCTTATCCATCGCAGAAAATGCCATAGATTGAGAAGTCCAGGATTGACTGAAAGTCAGTCTTTCTGGTTAGCTTCAAGCCTTAGATGGTCTAAGGTCTTACGTTCGTGACCAATACAGTTCAAATTAGCCCCTATTCAATTACAGATCCCGGGTAATCCATTCCAAAAACCAGAGATTATCATCCAACTCTTGGCTCAGTGGGAAGTCTTAGGCGGCTAAGCCATATAATAGAAGATTATAGCAGCGAACTGATCAATATTCTCTTCTTCCCCAGTTACTTACTCCCCGCTAGAAGAAATGACATCTAATAGAGCAGAGAGAAAGAAAGTGGGCAAGGCAGTAACTGAAAGAGAAAGAAGTGAGCAAGGATAAGCACTCAAACTCCCAAAGAAGGCAGGGGCGCCTAAAGCAATTTCATCTAATCCTTCACAGGAAATGCTGTAGAATTTAAGAAGATCTTTTATCCCTGATAAAGTTGCAGCAGCCTCAATCTCTTAAGAAAAGGGTGTTGATTCCTCAGTCCGCTGTCTGCCGATTTCTGGGTGCAGTTCAAGGCTAAATCCTAATTCATGTCTTTAGCAGTTACACGCTCTTCCTCTAATTGAGAAGGAAGAAATGCCTATTTATGCCCTACTCGATCTATTTGTCTTCAAGCCAGTAATGTGATTGAAAAGAGCGGGAAGTCGGGACTGAGCTCCCAGATGCAGCTAGTAAAGGATAGGTTCTTTAAGAGATCTCCGCACTGAATGCTTTGTTAGTTTCAAACCGACTTTTCTTCTCTATTGGAGAATTCAGACTGACGGCTTGACTTAAAGTTAGTAGTTTAGTGTTCTCAGACAATCCGTCTTTATCTGTGGCTTCTCTGTCTCAGGTTGTGCCTCAGAAGGATAAGATTCCATGGGACTAAGAACTGAATCAAAGGCATTAGTCAGACTTCTTGGGTATGAGAAGCCAGCGGGGATAGTCCCAGAGGTGAAGACTGGAAGGCTCTAAGACAGTTTCCTTGACTACTGGTTTTTCTGCCCAGGCATTCGTATTCATATATGGCTTACTGGGACCTTTAAATAGAAATAGTCAGTGAGAACGGGGACATTTAAAAGACTGATAAGTCCCTTACTTCATTTAAATTAAAGATTGACGGGTCTACTAAAGCAAGCAAGACTAATCCCATCGGGAATGTACCAAAAGAGAATGACTTCAGTCCGGTCAATGCTCCTGCCTTTTCACTTTTCCCGCTAACTGCTAAATCAAGTCATTAGGAGAAAGCCTGCTAACTAAATAAGGCTACTATTCTCATCTATAGCTGGAAGCTAGCTAACCTTGCCTACTGTCTTCCAATGGGAATTATGTAACTGCTACATCAATTACTTACACGAGCTCCCCGGGAACTTCTAACTACAAATCATACTAAGTGACTTTTCACTCTGTATCCGGACTGGAATGCAATAGATCGATTAGGAATCTCTGGAAAGATAAATTCTGACTTACTTGCTTTCCTTTTACTGGATTGCATCCTTAGTTAACTTATAGCTCTTTAGCCTTTAGTGTGGCTTTCTGACGGACTTACCTTCTAGTGAGGACTAGTCAGATCAGAGGCTTGAAGATCCTACTCAATTTCCTCACTAACTTCCGGAAAGAGGCTGATCTTGGTTTGAAACTAAACTAATGAGATCTAAGTCCGCTCCGATAAGGAAAACCACATTTCTTTAATCACCAAGTTACCATTTAGCAATAGAGGATAAGCTCCGATTGAAAGGATCTTCTTCTCTTTAAGGCATTTTCTCCTGCTTTTAATATGACTTTGAAGTAAAGATTAGCCTACTGCAGGAAGGGCTTCATTCACCTCAAGCACTAATTCTTTTCGAACTCTTATTACGGACTCTAATGCAATACCAAGAGATAGAGTAATTCAATCCTCCGCTCGTGGGAACTCAATCTAAACACACTAACTCCTCAAGCACTAAGTCCATACATCAATCCTCAAGAGAATGCCTTTCAACGGCAGCATTTACTCTAGCTTCTACTTCCGAAGTCAGTTCCGGGAAAGAGGCAGAAATTGCTTATCTTATATAGTAGTTCAGTGGGGAAGACCCGTGAGGGAATAGTAATCGAATTACAGGGTTTCGGAATTGATTAACAGGGATGGGGAACTCCGCTTTCAAAGGTCGTAGTGCTTTCCTAATCGAATGACTTTGTTTACGGCTCTAAGATGCCATGCTTTAACTATTTCCCGTGTAAATATCATGAGTTCTTGCTTGATTCTCAGGACGTAATGCTACTGCTTTCTCAGACTTTGCAGAGAATAAAGAGCTCGCGAGAAAGCTCGTCAATGGAAATGGGTAAACAGTCTCGATTCCGAGGAGTGCCCTCCCGAAATTGTGTCTTTGCTGACTGAGCTTCAATCTCATCTTTATTAGGAGGGAAGCAGCGGGGAGAAAGAAATCGTCTCGAGGTAGAGAACCCGAAGGTGAAGATGGACAAAACTCCAGGAGCAACGGATTCTCTTTGGGTAAGGCATCGACGGACAGCATACGAAGAAGGGGATCCTAGAAATGCCATAACTCTCTTTCAGAATGTCTCGACTTTCTTTCTCAAACCACCGGGCAGGGGTTCGGAAATAGCAACAATTAATGGTAGAGTAGTCCCCTCGAAAGGTTTCTTTGTCTATCTAGGGTTGCATGCTTTTGGGAAAGTCTCTCTGATGCACCTTCCTTCTTTAATGGAACTAGAGCTTCAGGAACTGTGGATGTAGGAGAATGCGAACCAATACCAATAAATAGGGTGTCACTACGTGCGAACATATTTTTTATAAATAATATCACGCATCATCTTCATACCGGATAGTCTCAAGGCAAGAATTTTTGGGTGGAAAGAAGAACTATTGAGAGTTGCCTACTCGGGTAGATATATCATATCGTACGATATGCTCTTCCTTTGAAAGGAAAAGGAATTGAATGCCGGCTAAGGCTAACTGAAATCAAATAACTGATCATGTCATGGAAGGGAATAATTAGACTTCTATATGAGTTGGTACCGGCCTCTTCCCTTCCTTTTCAGTATAGTCAATCCTTTCTTTGAACCTTGTTACGTTCAATTCATAGAATGAAGCGCATCGATCAGCATGGATCATAGAAGGTGCAAGATGTGCTTCCAATCCTTTACCTATTTCTGTGCTTTTTTACCAATCTGTGCTTGTTTAGCAGCGGGCTTCATGCATTCTTATTTAATATTCAGTGTTGTAATAATAAATGATGTAGTTGTAAGATCCTCCTTCTACTCCCTCCGCTTGGGAATCAGTGTCGGGTACATGGAAGGGTCAGATTGAGAATTCATAAAAGCTCGAACTTACCCATCCGAACAAGACGCACATATCCCCTTGGGGGTCTGACTAGTGAGCCGGGCAGGAAGCTGCCAAAGCGACGAAAGTCTCCGCAACTGTACTTTCGAGAGTTCACCATCTCCGAGCGGGCAAACTTCTGGATTGTGAGCTTTCTCACCATTTCGACATCTCTTTACCATTTCATCGCCGCAATCAGACAAAAGGAGACCCGGTCCAACGCATAAGACTACTACATGGACCATATTTCAATGGTACAAGACCTTTTCCCGAACCTCGTGCGATTCAATCCATCTGCTTTAGATCACAAAAAAGCGTATATAACTAGTTAATAGAATGAACCAGCACTAGTCATCCCATTCTTTTTTGGTTGAAACCCCCCACCCTATTGTTGTTTGTTACAGGTGTCCTTGAGTGGAATTCAGGGAATCTGAAAGTAGGGGCAGTAAACGCCTTTCTACTAGAAGGAATGAGGGCGTCCAGAGGCACTACTAGGAATAGGGACAAGGAATGACTCCACTTTTGAAGATTCTAACCGCACACAAGCCAGCGGTTTTCATGTCTTGGAAAGACAGAATTGGCTGGCTCGTGCACACACACATAGAACTTCTTACCGCCAGGGAGGGTTATGGATCTAATAAGCAGAAATTGCTGGGCTCCTTTGAAAGCGGGGTTGCCTAAGAAAGCGCTTTTTCCTACTTAGAATGCCGGTTTTCGTCACTCTTATTTGAGTTGATGAGGTGATCTGATCTCGCCTCTAGGCAGGTCGAAGAGAAGGTTGTTATCACAGTCCTACCGCCGAATACAACAATTAGACTGCTCTGTTAGGAAGTGCTTTCTCCCAGACATTCCCGGGTCTAAGTTCGCTAGACCAAGCAGTAAATAAGACGTATGTAGCGGTAGGCAGTTATAGACGTGTGGGGCCTTTTCCTATCTTCCTCGCCCACCGTTCTTGGTTACGAAACCGCGCTCCCGGGTCGGTCCTTTCGCCTGGCCACCACCCACAGGGGACAAGGCCTTCTTCTCCAGTCGCGGATTCTCCACCGGTTCTTCTTCGGATTCGGATGTAGATGTGTCTGCTGAAGTCCTTCTTTACTTGAGCACTGGTTAGACCGCTTGCAGGCTTTCTTATGGAACTAAAGCATAATATGACTTGCTTAATTTCTTTCTGGCTGTAGCTGTAACCATTGGCATTGTCTGTCCCAGCGGGGTAATAGATTGAACGACTGACCTAGTTCGCTTAAGCGCATTGACTCACTCGAAGCGTGAGAAGATGACAAAAGAGAGATTTTTTACTACTGGTCGGGTAGGAAATGAAGAAGGAGGAGGTGAGTCCCAAGCCGAGGCAGAAAGAGGATGAATAGCTTTTCCCCGGATTCAACAATTTCCTATCCCATGGGATAGGGTGCTTGCTAGCATTCTTGTTTAGGCAAATAACTATGTACTCAAACTAAGACAAAGAAAGGGGTTGTTCTCCTAACTAAGATGCCTTTCCTAGCCTATTCAATGTGGTCATGTAATAGAATTCAATGGGAAGAGGATAGAGTACCGAGTACGAGAGCCAGTTAGTTGCTAACCGGAAGAGAAGGGAATCGAAGAATTGAATCCCATTTGGTTGCTAGCGAGTGAGGGAATCGCAGATGGGCTTATGACCTCGAAGCTCCAGCTTACTTCGCTTCGACTGAGCATTTTGTGTCCTTGAAGCATCGTTGATTGGGGGAACCAGTCCCCCATCCTCTTTGAAAGCATGGCATGAGCGACGACGGCGACTTCATCGGCTCTAGGCAACCCTATCGCTATCAGGCCTTCGCTCCTACAGCCTTGACCGCGCAGTAGCATCGCTCAGTCCGATACTGAGTAGTATACGCCGATAGACCTTTTTGGTGGGGCTAAGTTCCGGAAAGACGTCCTTTTTTTACACAAGCTAATTAAAGTGCCACAGCAACTTCTCTAAGACTAGCAGCATTTGTCCACTTCTCTGACTCTGAAGACGTCGAAGCGGTTGGCTCCCCCATTTGATTCATTACATTGCCTTCTGTAAGAGCTATTGATCATTTCTGCTAGTATTCTGTTTACAGGCAAGAAACTTTCAACAGGCATGGTACGAACCAGGCTCTAAGAAGGAAATCGGCATTAGCCAATCCCAAGAAAGGTAGAAAACTAGGGCTTGGGGTCGAAGATAAAGGCATCAAATTCAAAGGCATAGCCCTAAGGGTAAGGTATTGTCCTTCCTCCAAGCCATTCAATGGCATCGCTTTTTCCTTCAACGGCAAGAACAGCTAAGACCGGCTATTTGTTCACATTCAAGCATTCGTTCCCCACGTTCGAGCTAGTCGAATCCGTACTTATTTTTATATCGCGAGTGCCAAACTCGGAGAAGGGGGCAAGTTGGATTCCCCCCCCCCTTGGGGCTACGAAACTAGGCTATTCAAACCAATCCACCCAATCTAGCCAATTTGAAACCAAGGAAAAAAAGCAGATGCCGATTCTATAGCAGCTGATTCTCTGACTCTATCTAAGTCAATTTTTCAATTCTTCCTACCAGACTCGTTAGAGTCAGCTCTTCAATCCTCTGGGCACTGATCAAAATGTGAAAAACAGAATGAAAAAGTCGAAGAAGCTATTAGTCAAAGATTCCATCCAGACGAGCTAATTTCATTGGTTCATGCTTTTCAAACACCACTAGAATGGAACCATAGGCGACCAAGGGAAGGCTCGACCATAGGGAGAGGAGCGGAGTTGAGTTGAGAGATGGGTTAACAATGCTAAAGGTATTTTCTACCCTTTCTTTTTAGAAACATGCGCTCACAAATCTTCGTTTATTCTTTGGTGGGCTGGCTACAGGCCACTTAGCTCGAATAGATCTGATTTGAATGAATCTGGTTTATTCCACTGCAGGATTCACTTTACCGTTTTAGAACACACAGTTTCCCGTTCGGCCACAATCATCTTTGGTTTGTTTTAGACTATTTCTCGAGTGTGATCCTATCTTCACTCACACGGCTATTTACTCCTATCTTTTGTATGTGCATCTCCGTCCCGGATCGACTATCCGTCTTTTGTTTGCTGGCTTGACTCCATAGTAGTAGAGGATTTTCAATTCTTCATAAAAAAAAAGGAGCTTACTGATCAGGAGGAACACTCGGCTGAGGAGAAGATGATGGTAAATCAGCTGAAGGAGCAGCTTTGGTTTTAGGCCGGCGAGTGTAGTACTTGAGAGCAGATTGATGACCATCAGGTGCACCAGGATGTAGACTAGGAGCCTCTTTTTCTTATGAACGATGAAAGACGTGCTCTAGTCCCCCTCTCAAGGTGTCTTATAGCTGCGTGGCAAGAGCTCACTCTTCTAGAGCCCTTCTCAATTGGGTTGACTATATAGACCTGTAAACTTAAATGAGCAGCGTGAAAACTTCACCAAAGCTTGATGACCTGGTGTGGCAGCGAGGCTCAATTTGTGCGAGCTTTCAGGGGCGCGCTGTACCAGAGGGGCGATAGTGAACCAACAAATTGCATAAATATATATACTTCTCGTTTTAGAGAAAGAAAGATGGCGGAAGGAAGGGTAGCTATGAGATTTATAGATGTACAACCCTCACCAGATAGGGATGGCACAGATAAAGAGGGAGATGAGCTTAGGAGTTTTCTTGCTGGCGCGAAAGCAACAAGCACCGGTTAGACGACTGGTAGAGGGGGCCCTTTTTGTTTCTGTTGTCCGATCTGTTCTGTTTTAGCCTCAGGCTAGGCTAAGAAGTGTAGCCGATAAGAGGGCTGATTTAGTAGACCTGTAGGAAAGAAAGAACTCTTAAATAGCTTGACCAGTCGGTCAGGCAGGCCTACTTTCGACCCGTTTCGTGCCCAATACCTCCACCAAATAAGGGTCACTTCACTTCGGTTTGAACCTCTCCGCTGGGTCACTTCACTCCGGTTTGAACCTGCGGGCCGGGCTTCCTTGACAGCTTCTGCTATGGATTATGCTTCTGCGGAAGTCTATACATCGTATCGGTTATGTCACAAAATCCCTTCCTTCTTCACTTCAGGGAATGTAGTCCGAGCAACTAAAATATTTTATCCAACTTATGCTGATTCGGCTTCTGCTGCTAAAGCAGCGGATTATGCTTCAACTTTATTTCATTAGATTCCAAAGCTTATGCTTTCTTCCTCTGCTGAGGTCAGGTCACATTCAGGGGTCACTCCGCTTTTACCCTACCTCCGGGGATAGGAAGAGCTCAGATCTGTCCTTTACGCTGGAAGGGCACGATCCGGAAAAATCATATAATAGAGTGAGTTGTAGCTCAATCCTCTCCAGGGCTTCGAGCCTGCCCAGCCGCTATCTTCGCATCCCGCAGGGTCCTCCTCAAATCAATTATAGTATACACGAGTATACAATCTAGTTCACGTTCAACAGCAGTTAACTCTCAAGCCAGCCGCTTTGTGGATGGCAGCTTTCTATGCTATGCATTTCTTACTTCACGGATTCCAATGGGTACTCCCTCTTAGCAGCACTCTACCTTTGAGACCAAGCCAATTCCTACTTTTGAGCCCTAAAAAATTGAGCCGTTCTCAGACCAGACCTTGGTTTTCTTCGCATCGCTCGAGAACCGAGCCCTCCTTCGTTTACAGATGGTACATCATCGGGAAGGAGCGGGTGGCGGGAGTGCGCTAGGGTCCGGTAGGCGGGCGTGCTAGGCTAGGGGGATCTCCCTCTTTCGTTCTTCAGTCGAGTCGGTAGCTAGCCCTCTCCCGATAGAGGAATGAGTGCAACTAAGCTAAGCCAGATCGATATCGCTATTCCGGACTTGAGAGTAAGTCCTCTAGAATTAATTTATATAAGTGAGGAAAGGCTCCGAAGAGACCATATTAGTTCGATCTCCCTTAGCGGGACTAAGAACAACCTTTCAACACATAATTTTAGGGTGAGATACAGATCTGCATCAAAGTGCTTTCCTCAAAAACAGACTGATTTCCGACAATATCTAGTTAGAATGAAAGGAGTATCCTGTCTGGCCTGGCCGGTGCTTTTTTCCTCGAGCATCTCCGAACCTGACTCTGTCTGCGCGAGCAAGCTATTTAGGTCTTGTCGATCCGATCCATGCTGTCTTTCGAATCCCTTCATCCGACCCCAGGAGTCTGCATTTCAGAACCTGCAGCTATCTCCAAACCAAGACAAGCCCTCGAAAGAATCTAGTGGTTACGGGATCCTCCAGTAGAGAAGGTCAAATTGACTTGCCCTACGGATTTAAGGGGAAGGGAATCCATATTATTAGCACTTAGAATCGATGATTTCGCGCACCCACCCAGGCACTGGAGAAGGCTTATGATTTGGAAGGATCACCTAAACCATCAAAATGTTGATCTCTCCCTCAACCACAGCAATGATTATCCCCGTTATCACCTTCATCCTACTTCTTCCATTGAAAATGGCTCATCACGGGCTCTAACCCGCTCCAACGCGCTTCATGGCATGGTTTTGGCTCAGAAGTGCACTCTCCGAACCAAAGAAGCACATAGAAGATTTGAACCTGTAACCTTAAGGTTATGAGCCAACCAAGCTAACCAATTGCTCTACTCCGCAACAAAGGGATGCCCTAGTCTTAGGCCCTTCGCTTTTAGATAATAGAATCTAGAAAGTGACCCATTTCACTATATCCACGGTAGGGGCTTAACATCAAGTGGAAAGCCGGGTGCTACTGATGCTGCTGCTGCGCGGCTGTTGGGTTAGAAGGACTGACTGATGTGTGCTACTTGGACAGATGCTCCGGTACAACATTGCTTTACTCTTTCCGAACAGACCACGAGACCTAGAATCCCCTCCCAGGGTTTACTATCTAATTGTTTAGCGGGTCAACGGCTATCCTCATTCAAGAATGTATTGGATCCTGAACCAGATTGGTTGAAATGATGAGGGTAGGATCTTAGGGATTCCCCCACAATCTTTTGATTCGACAAGGAGTCAGAGAAGAACCACTTTACCCTCTGTGGGAAGAACCCAACCAATACAGTTCGCTGGGCCTTCCAAATCTGACTAGTGAGCACTGCTCGACTAGAAGAGCGTCGCAATGCTATCTATCCAAAGCGAGCACTCATAGCGTAGTCGTTGTTATTCGTTGTCGTAGTGAGCTGGAACTCATAGCCTTTCTTCTTATGCTTCTGCTTCTATACAGACACCGACTCTATTGTCCTTGGTAATCCACTTCCGGAGGCAGATGTTTCCTCTTCTGTTTTAGGTAAATTCAAATTAGAAGATAGGATCTTGGAGGGATACTTTTTAGCACCTAAATGCTATTGCTATGCCACAGAAGAGTCTGAAGGCAATAAGAAGGTCTTAAAGTTCAAGGGAGCGGGTAGAAGTGTTATAACTCCTGAATGGTTTGAAGAGCAGTACGCCAACCCCTCCCGAACTCTGACGGAGAAGGTAACTTATCCTTTTCGACCCGATTGGAAAGAACTTGAGGTTAAAAAGAAAGAGAGTACAACCACTCTTAGAACTCTCGGTAACACCAAGAGGAAGTCCTTATTTGATGAATATGGAAAATGTGTAGGTACAGATCCACTTGATATCAATGACTTGTCATGTCTAAATTACATTGGAACAAAACTCTTAGAGAATTTGAAAAGGAAAAATGCGATTTTAGAAAAAGAGAATCGTGCTCTTTCTCTGAAATTAGTTCAGCTGGAACAGGAAAGAGGTATAATAGCCCAGCGGGGAGTAGAATCACGAAAGAATACCCTTACATTAGAAGATAAGAATACATTAGAGCAAAAGAAATGCTATGCTAAAAGGGGTGAAGAGGAAAGGAGCGAAGAGAATATCAATACGGTGAAACGTCGAAGATGGACTATCTATAGACAAGATGGGGATCAATTGGATCCAGATACGAAGCCACCAGATAATGGTTGTGGATAAAAGACATATACAACATTAGATAAAGGAAAGAACGGATAGAGACCAAAGAAATAGCTCTTAGTCTACCCGAAGGTAAGTTAAGAACTAAGACTTGGTTGCTGTCCATGCTAGGTAGTTTACTTGGTTATTTCCTATAATAAGGAATGGGTGTATACCTAAAGTTGGTTTTGAAGATGCTCGTCAGAGGTACGCAGTAAGGAAGAGGTACACTGTAACTCGACTGTAAAGGAGAGGACCAGATGAAAAGAAGAGCCGACTGAGGTTGAATGAATTATTCCACCCAGCAAGAGTAGAGTTTGGCACAGGTCAAAGGGGAAAGGAAAAGGGGAGTTCCAAACAATGGACCCAATCTCAAGGTCTCTCGAACTTCTCTTAGCTTAGTAAGTACACTTCTAGTAGGCTCCTTCCTTGACTTCCTAAGTGGAACGATCGAAGAAGGCCGCGCCTATCAATAAGGGTCGTATGCTGACTCTTCTTTCCGGTTGGACTTCTACTTCTCAATCCGTAGTCGAGCCGTAAGCGGAAAAGGCCTAAGGGATAGCTGGGCCATTAAACAATAGAACTTCTGATTCATTTTCTGTCTGTCTTTGCAAGGTATCAGAGGAAGGCAAATCATTCATCTATCTCGATTAGGGATAGAAGCGTCTTGAAAGGCCAATGCTAGTTCATTCCGGTAAGAATGAAGTCAAGGAAGTTTTTTACTTTAAGTAAGGATTGCCCGATAGAATACATAAAATAAACCGACATTGAACAACCTCTAAGGAAATTTCCCTTACAACACCTTTTTGGCGTTAATGAAAGGAACTATTCCAGGATGACTTTCTCTAAAGAGTTAATGAAAAAGGGGACTCCCGCGACTAAGTTGGAACTTACCCCGCGAAAAGAAGACCCGGCCGTGCGATAGCAAAGGAAGAACAGGACTCGGCTTAACTGTATGTTCTGTTCTATACCACGTGGAAAGCCAATAGGCCAATTCACTTTAGCATACCACTCTGGTAGAAAAGAGTCTATTTGCTATAGGAACCCAGTAAACTAGGCACTCTCCAAATGGTATAGGATTGTAGCTAGTCTACATTCACCCCCCTTGGAATTTCATAATGACTCTCAGACTTTGCAGAAGCGTCGGGCCCCCCATCAGTTGGCATAAAAGGAAACTCCTCCATTCCAGGAAAGGAGTTGACAGTCACCTTATTTCGGGTATTCTTGATCTGTCTAGGGGGGATAACAAACGTTAAGGGGCTTGGCTTGGTTCACCCTCTCTGGTACATCCTAGGACATTAGAGTGAGATGTCGACCGCTCCACTCGCGAGTAAAGAATCTTGACCACTACTACCTACTAACTTCTCGCCTAATCCCTCAGGAAAGTTGACCGACTAAGGCCTCCTCAAAGCCGGACAGAGGATAACTTATTTTCTTTGAACGAATCTTGCTCTCTTATCTGCTTCTTATTTTGTTGACAATTCTTAAGTCGTCGTAGAAGGAAAATCCGATCTATGCCCAAACCAACAAGAGCTGCGGATGAGATAGGAGCAGACTCGTGAAAAAGAGCGAAATTCTCTACATACGAAATCACCAAGTACATTTGTGCTTTAATAGAGGTTGGAGTAAGGGTCACTGATTACGACCTTACGGCTATTATTAAGAAAGATTATCTTATCCATGTTACCCCCACAGGAAAGGAACCCTCCCCCTCGTGAAATTGAATGGATTTCACCCCTCAGACCGATCTTCCCCAATAGAGCATAACAACTCTTTTCAGAGAAAAAGACAATGAAAAACAGAAGGAAGGTTGATTCGAAGGATCTCCCTTAGCCCTTCCAGAAAGCTGGCACACACGGAAAGAGACAAGGATTGAACATTAGTACTGGATTCTTGATCCCCTGATCTTGATATATGAATAGGACGGACGAAGTCAAAGACGAAGAGAGATCATAACAGGCACAAAAGGCCAATTAAGCGAGAGTAGGGATCTCTTCTCTTCAGACGGGGAGGGCTCTTCCAGCACTCTTTCCAGCTAGAAGAAAGCAACCAACAAAGCCAGACAGCAATCAAGAGATCTAGGGGAGAATGTGAGAGATATGATGGAGTATACTGCTCTAAGGGCCTGGGTGAAAGAGCGGCTCACTTACTTGAGGTGGTATCACCTTAGTGCGTGGTCCCCAGATGTGTCCCTCCAAGACTTCTTTGAAGCACCAGTCGTAAACCGGAAATGGAAGACAGAGTCTACTGACCCTACGTTAGTTAGATTCGGTTTACTATGGAAAGTCTATGATTGGTTAGCAGATAAAGGTCTTGATTACAAGGTACCTATACTTGATACCACACCTTCACTTAATTGTGTTAAGGTGTTGGGAGGAACTACTCGGCATGCTTTATCGCTCTTTCGAGCCTGCATAAATGTGCTGGTCAACGAGGAAATCAAATCTGTTACAGTCTCAGCCGAACAAAGGCAGTCGATACCACAGGAGAATCAACCAAATCCATATCATAGGAAAGCAGAAAAAGAAAAGCTCTATCCTCCGCCGATGAATAAGTAACAACAAGGGTTGGCGGTTTTAGAACATATTAAAGAGCAGCCATAGGATGAAGCAGAGTAAGAATAAGAAAAGGAATGTTTAGGCTTTATTGAACCAATAACAAAGAAAGTGGGTAGCAGGTGTGGTGTAGTAAAAGGTGTTTCGAAGCTTTCGAACCCTGTGAGGATTCAGCTTCCAATTGAGTCGGTGTGTTAAGTATAGACTTTCCACATACATAAATAGGAAAAACATTCGACGTTTTGTCTCTTTTTTCCCTATGCTACCAGAAATAGAAACAAGCGGCTAAGCCCCTTACTCAACAAAGACGAACGGGTTACAAACGCTTCAAGTCTTCTTTTGCTGATTCAATAGCGGATACTTCGTCCTAACAGCCTATGAACAAGAATGAGACCAGAATGAGCCTAACGACGTACCCTTCAACTCGAAAGGCTAAGCCAATAAGAGATAGTCCTCTCTTGTGAACGAATCCCCTGCTCTCTTTGAAAGACTAGGCTGTGGGACGGAGATGACTCGGCACTATTTTCAATGGCAACTATGCTTAAATATTAGCTATTGCTATTTTGAACCCCATATTCCCCGCCCTTGGAACGTCTTTGAGGAGAAATCCTTTCCTGTCAAAAACTATGGAACTCATCTTCCAAGTAGATTTTCTAGATCAGAACGTGAACTCTGATAATAGGGGTATAAAAGTTAACCACCTAGAATCGATCCATGACCGCTAAACAAAAGGAGTCCTTTACTAAGTAAGCTAGGCAACCGTCTTTACCCGCCTCAACCGATCTTAGCTCGGAACATGCCAACAGGCGAATACTTACTCCTTGACCTGGGACAGCTAATCAAAACTTAGAAGATTAGTAGAATGAATCCCCTGGTTACTTTCTTTACAAAGCCCCGACATGAGCAAGCCAAGCTACTCATGCCAAGCAGTTAACTTCGAGACAATGAGAAATGTTAAGAGTCATGAGAGATCACCATTGCTGGCAAAAGAAAGGCCAAAAGAAAGCCCGATAGAGACCCCTGCTTTTATGGAAATCTTGTTTTTTAGACCTTCGCTGATAGATGGCTTCCCCTAAGGTAAGGTTTTTAGAAACTTTTTTCTAGTTCAAGAGATCCACTCCCGATAAAGTAAAACTCCTATATAAAAGAAAGAATGCAAATTTCATTTCAAGTGCCAGGCAAAGGACCAAGCAGGGGCTTAGGCTCTTGTTGAGGAGTTCCGGAAGCTGAGTAAAAGCGCCCAGACTTCTTTCTATACGAAAATAGAAAGACGAAAGAGGGCTCCCTACGAAGGAAGAAAGAATCTGAACAAGAGGAATGACTACGGCTAGCCGAAAGAATAAATAGATCGATCCGGGACTTGCATCAATGAATGCACCAACCACGGGTACAATGGGCATACCTGTCATCTACCCTGCGCAGGAGGTCGCCTTAGCTGGTGCCAAAGGTTTTGCATCATCCTTGGCTTGGGTTGTCCCAATTCCTTGATCTGATTATGAAACAAGCTCTTCTGCGACTGCCTTAGCTCTTAGCTGCGGGGTCAACTAAAGAAATTCTTTCAGCTCCAGGACCAACTTCTCAATGAAAGAGCTCTTTTCGGCATAAGAAAGAACCAGAAACCAGAGCCTCGAAAAAGGGGCTTTTTACTCCCTATGTGGGGCGTGGGAAACTCACCTGTGAAGCTGGTGTTTAGTGGTGAGGCGTCCTAAAACCGACCGACGAGTCTGCAATAGATTGGATTTTGAGGAAACCTAGGTAAAAAAAGGTTACTGGGAAACTAAGCTAATAGAATAGGGTTATTCGGCATTGATCGAAAAACAAAGCCAGCCGGAAAAAAAAGAGAAAACGAACTAAGCGTGGGATTATAAACCATATATATTGTGTGGTAGAGTGGGGCTTTGCCTCCTTCGAGACACATCGCTCTGTATGCTACTAGGCGTACTAGCTTGCTTAAGCCCAGCATAAGGCTTTCTTTACTGCGCCTTCCTTGCTTGACAGTTTTCTTTCTTCTACAAAAGAAAATATAGATAGATACATCTTTGAAGGGGTCGTACGATCGATTGCTTTTTCACTGCCGGGCAGGCATAACTAGTAACTTTACTCTTTCTAAACCCCCTTAGATGAGGCAAAGGCCGGAGCTGCTACAATAGCTTTAGCGGGAGCTGGAGGAAATAACACTGATAGATGGACGTGAGAAAGCTCTTTTATAATTATAAAATTTTTGTCTGGTATCGTGTGGTATATGGGCGGGAGGAGAATAAGAGTCTCGTCTCATCTTTCAGCTGGAGTTAAGGCTCTCCTGTAAGAACTCTGGAAGGAATTGGTAGACAAAGCATAATGCTTCTTACAAGCGAAAGAAAGATTAGCTCGATCCCAGGAGCGTAGATGGAATCTGTCGAGGAGCACTTCTCGGGGTAGCATCGCCCAGGTTGAGAAGGAATCGCTTAGGTTTCTTCGGAACCAGAAGAATAGGAATGATTACTTGACGTAATCTCAATATCAGAAAAAGGGCTATGCTATATATATTATATATATATATATATATTATAGAAGCAGCGTCTCTATCTCTTAGTGAGCTAGCCGCTACTATAGTTTTAAGGGATTTGTGCAATGAATTCTTTTCTGCCAGTTTCGAGTGGGAGTCTAAATCAACCCATTTTAAAGCAAGATAGACCAAACGACTTTACTGTAGGAAGAATCCCAGAAGAGGTGATACACTGATTCTGGATGCAACTCACAAAGACAGCAAGTTTCATCATCAATAACTCTATCGTATTGAGAGCTCTTTTGATCCCATCCATTCCTTTATCGTCTGATCCAGTGATTAGTTAAGTTAGAAGAATGGAATTACTTCCATATGCGGGCAGATATGCATTAACAAGCTTATTGAAGGGAAGTTCCCCGCTCTCGAATAAAAAAGTAAGCTGACTATCCCGCAGTGAGCGCTACCTAAGCACTGTTGAAGGCACTCAGAGAAGAGTGGAAAGAGTCCTAAGAGGGCTTCTCACTAAGACTTTCGACTCCGATGCCTTTGAATCCGTTGATTGAATGTCTTTCACATCCTAGGAAGTTGTGAAGTGGTTTTTTCCTGCTTTCAATTGAGCGTAGTGGCGGTACTTCCACTTGTCAGTAGATCCACCTAGCTTAGCTCCGCTTCCTAAGCACGGCTTTCCCGCTTTCCATTCCGGATTTTCATTTCTAGTGGAGTTCCTTAGAATTGATGTTGCCGGAGCGCTTAGTGTAAGAAGGGCCATGCGATCCGCTATTCAATTACCTTTGTTCCTCGTCGTTCTTTCCCGGCGGTAGTAGTCCGAGAGGATCGAATCTTGGATTTAGCCCTCCTGTACCAATGACCGTCGAGGCTGTCAAGGTTTTAGAAAATCCATTTTTTGATTCGGTATGGATAAAGATCCTGTCATGAGCGATAGTTCCAAGGACAGCTGACTACCGCTAAAAGTCAGGAAAAAAAGGTTGATGGATGAAAGATAAGTGGGACTTTCAAGCAAGGCCGGCATGTGCTACGCGGGCCCCTAAGACCGTCCAATATCTTCTATCGATCTTGGTTCCGCGTATCGCGCTTTATCGGGTGAGAGCAAGCGTACCCTCTCCTTGTTAGTCGAACTTACTCGACTGAAAGGAGAGGTCTGATAGCGTGCCTAAAACTTAGCTTAGTCTAGAAGCTAGAAGATAGGATTGGAATAGCTTAGCTCGAGTTCTTTCATTCCTCTCCCTATGCTTTAAGATATAGCTGTCCCTAGGCTTGAATTAAGAATTTATATTCCTTCTGTTCGTGTTCGTGACCAGCAATCAAAGGGATGCGCCTTAGCGCTAGTGCGCAACTATCTATCTCTAAGGAACAAGCAAGGCAACTCATCCTGCAACTCAGCCCCTCATTCCAATATTCAAAGGAGGCTCAGCTGTTCCTACACTTTCTCTCCAAGAGAAGAGGACTTTAGTCAGCACGGGAGAAAGAATTGAGTGACCAGGTCTTAGGTAAGTTGACTGGTAGCAAGCTCATTAAAACCTTCCAGAAGATTTCGGCAACTGCTTTCTTAATGTCCTCCCAGGCTCTGATTGCAGCCTGTTCAGACTCTTCAACCCTGGCCTTCTGCTCCTCCAAGTTGGAATCTTTCAGACTCTGAAGTTTGGCGTGGAGTGGCTCTAACTCGGTCATCAAAGAATCATAATCCCGAGTAAGATCACTCCGCCTCTTCTCTACGGCGGCCAACTGCTCCTGGAGCCTCGGCCTCCATTGAGTCTAAATCGTTCTCTATTTTCTCGCACACTGCCACGGACTCACGGGCTTTGGTCGATTGCTGAATGAAGGTCTGGATTTTGGAGTCAATTTCATTCTGACTCTTAGTAGCACTGATTACTTGCCCCACTGTCATATTAATTTCCTCTTCAAGCTTGGAGGATGAATCCACCTTCCCCTCAGTGGAAATTCCACTTTCTTCAGATAGATTCCTTACGATCTGGAGAGGATCCTTCAAAGCATCCAAGTTCTGGCTAACTGCCACAAGACTTTGATCTAGAAAAGTCTGCGGATCCCGGAGTGCTTTGAGAATCACCTCTTGTCAAAGCCTTTTTCTGGATGTGGGGGCTATTTCAGTACTTAGGCTCTGAGACCGGGAACCCTCATTGGCAGAGCACCGAGTAGGCTTTTAAGAGAACCGAGCAATGCACGACGCGCAAGGCGCGAGGAGCCACTCGAAGTAGAGACCGAACTTGGGGGGGGGCAACTGAGGAAGAAGGTTCGTATACGTAAGAATACTGGCAAATTCAGGCAAGAAACAATTAAGGATAAGGGACATTCCCTTAGCAGAACTGCTTGGTTTCCAGTGCTTCCTGAAGCTGATAGCACAGCCATCAATGTAGAAAAAAGCCCCACCTTATGGAGCAAGGAAGAAGGAGGGAAAACGATTACTGCCAAGCGGTCACCTACTAAGCCCAAACAGTCCTACCTTAGCGTACCGGACTACTTCAATGCATGAGGTAGGGGGGTCGAGAAGAGATCCAATTCGGCCTGGTTCACCGGCATATGAGATCAAGGAAGGAGTGCCACCAATAGAAGATGGCGGGAAGAGAAGCAATTGACTGACTTGGGGTTGGAGAAGGAATCCGAGTTCCACATATGACTAAAAAAAGTAGAAGTTCGGGCATAATCACTAACGAAATGGAGAGATATGTCTTTGAAACAAGCTGCTGCTTTGATCACCTTCTATCATCGATCGGGACAGGCGCTAGCCTGATGAACGAAAAGATGCCTTTCTCTGATGGACATGAAAATAGGCCATTCCCGGCCTTTTCCTCATAGAAATAGAAGACCAATGCCACTTGCCTTTGCTTTAATAGTTTCTATTCGGGAAGCGCACCTTCCTCAAAGTGCAAGCTAACTAATGGCAAAGGCCGTGTGGATAGAGAGTGATAAAGGGGGAATTGTATTCTTTCAGCCTATTCTAACATTCGAGTTCATTCTCGATAGTCAGATAGTGAAGTTCGAAGGGGAAGGAAGATGAGGGTGAACTTCAATGGAGAAAGAAAGCACTCGATGAGAAGTTCTCTACCGGGACAAAGAAGATGATCACCAGCAGAGATAGCAATTCGAACCTTAGAGCATCCCTACTGTCTGTGAGAGAGACTGTCCGTGTCCTACTTCCTTTGAATAAACACAAACCAATCACGTAATCATCTATACATATGTAATTATTGGAACATGATCCGATCTTCGAGAAGTAGTGTTATGATGCTTCCATCCCCTTTTTCTTCTTTCGATAGAAGAGGGGTACCCGTCCCTCGACGATAAGTCTTTAGGAGACCAGTTACTGTGCTACTCTTCACTGGTTAGAGATCTAACTGCATGGGTGACAGCCAGAGAAAATCCTCTCATCAACGAGACAGACACAAATAGGACAAAAAAATCCCCTCCTAATTCAAGTGTGAAGAATGATCGAATCGAACGGAGAAAGAAAGAATCATGCGCAACAGGCTTCCGCCAGACAATTGGACCGCTCACTACTTGGGCTATTACTGGGAGACTGAATCATTCAAAGGAGAGCAAAGAAAATAGGGTTTCGGTTGCTTCACTTCACAGGGTAAGGGAGGCTGGGCTATTCATTACCGAGCTACTCTACGTATTGGTAGGGCTATAACCCTCTCTTAGAAATCCCCTCTTCTTCATCGGGTCAGGCTGAAAAGGCCTCGTTCTTCCTTCTTTCCTGAAAAAAGGAGTGTCCTAGTCTGCCCTTGGGGTGCCTCAGCTGCTTTGTATGATTCATATGAAGCAATCGGATGCGGATTTTTCTGCGGGGATTCAGATGTGGATTCTGAGGCTAATGCTGCTTCATACCTTACCCGGTTCGTTGGAACCACTTCGTTCGAATCCACGGAACTACGAAGCTATCTTTTTTTTGTTTCGCAAAGTTCTCCTTTGGCACTGCCTACCTATGGTCATGGCAGCTTAACGGCCAATCTCTGGTCATTACAGCTCGCATATTCAACGAGACCAGGTGCCCACTTCCCTTTAGTTTTTTACTGCCGGTTAAACTGGGAGGTAGCTGGTCCAGCTGGGACGGCCTCTCGTCTCCCCTCTTCGGATTTTACTTTCCTTTTGTCTCCCCCGGCTCACTCCGACGGGATCTACCTTCTCTTCTGTAAGATTCCCAATCCAAAAGCCGTAATGGGACCACCCTTGTTTCAGAAAGATTGGTCGGTGCGGCTGCGACTGAGTCGAAGCTTGCGTCCGGAAAGGAGAAGTGGATTCGACAGTAAAATCTGATTCCCCCATCTAGGACATAATCAAAGAAGAAAGCGAATACAACCAACTAAACGGCACCGAAGGCCAAAGATAGGAACCATCTTGGAGTGAGCTGAAGAGAAGAAATTCAATAGAAAATGAAAACTCCCTAAGAAGTGGCACCCCGGGAGCTGCGGGGGTAAGTAGAAGGAGCAAGGTTGGGTTGGATTTCATCTTTGGTATGATGGCATGGAATCAGCCAATGCTGGAAAGACTTTACTTTATTTTGTATAGTTCGCGCAAGCTTGTTCTTTTCCCTTGGGTTTCTATCTATCACTTCTGAGTTGACTTCTTAAGGACAGATAGATTGGGTCGCTCAGTCCTTTACTCGCCTTTCTATTTCAATTTCTCGTTCTATTATAGAATATATACTTTACTTGAGAAATGAAGCCTTTCCTTTCCCTTTCGTTCGGCTAGCCGGGAAGGAGAAGATAGTCTTTGGTGTAGAAGGAAGAGGGGGAGAACTCCTCTATCTTACAGGTTTGATCTATTTTTTGAGATCCTGGAGACAGGGCTGGGAGGTATAAGTCGACGCCCTTGGTTTCAGCTACTGTGATCTTTTCTGCTCCTATTGATGTTGAAGGCTCAAGATATTAATTGGAATAAGTATAAGATTGATATCGAGGATGTGATGACAGTGTCATCTCTTTCGATGAAAATCTTTCGTAAACAATATTTAGATGATAATACCTTTATTATCAATATACCTACTAGAAACCAAGACTCTTTTATTAGGCGTGGCTATTATGGTGGTCATGTGGATGTCTATAAGCCCTATGGTGAGAATCTTTACTACTATGATGTGAACTCATTATATCCTTATATTATGAAATCCTATCCGATGCCTTGTGGTGTCCCTGTCTGGCATAATAATTTGGAGAGCGTTGGTTTGGATAGCTTGTTTGGCTTTATTGAGGCCTATGTTGTATGTCCTACTAGTATAGAACATCCTTTCTTGCCCTATAAGGATTCGCATGGTACATTACTCTTTCCTACAGGTAAATTCATTGGAGTTTTTTATAGCGAAGAGTTGAAGTTCGCCCGTGATTTAGGTTACCAGATAATTCCTCTTAGGGGTTATTTGTTTGAGAGTAAGTCCAGTCCTTTCGAAGGGATCATTTCCGACCTCTATGAAAGCCGCCTGGAAGCTAAGAGAAGAGGTGATGAGCCTATGACATTTATTTATAAGATTCTAATGAACTCGCTCTATGGTAGATTTGGTATTAATCCTGAAAGTACAGTAACCAAGATCTGCAATCATAAAGAATACGAGGAATTGTTGAGGATGGATAATTTTCAATCAGCAGATAAGCTTACCGATCATTACTATATTGTCAATTACATTAGCAATAGTAGCTTTGTAGACGACGATAACTGGAAAGCTCCTAAGATGTCGGCTGTTCAATTGGCTGCAGCTATAACAGCTTGTGCTCGTATTCATATGTATCCACACATTTCCAGACCTGACTGTTACTATACTGATACTGATTCAATAGTTCTAGGAAGTCCTCTTTCTGAGGATTTAATCTCTTCCACGGAAATGGGTAAGTTTAAACTCGAATACCAAGTCAAGAAAGGAATCTTCTTAGCACCTAAAAGTTATATGTTAGATCCGGACATAGCCATAGCCGAATTAGCCTAGCTAGCAATAGTAAGTAGTTCTTTATCACTTCAGGAGTGAGATCACCCGCCTCGTCCGGTCAAGCTGCTCCTCTCTCTGCCCTTGAAGCTCGCTCTTCGACCCGTACCGTACCGTAGCCTGTACACTCGGCTATTCTCCCGATTAAACTCCCTCTGTCTACGCTGGGAAAAGGGCTGCCAGAGTGAGGGCTTTGTCTCTTCTTGCCTCTTAATAAGATGAGTTATAAGTAAGTTGTGCCAGCTGGCCCTGACCGAATGTTCTGACTCCCGGTAATCGAATGGGTGGTAGTTGGGTTGTTGAAATCCGATAATCGATTGGCTTTAGAAAGGCTTTCCCAACCTAGACATTGTAACTAAAAGTCCTGCCTACTTCTCCTCTCAAGGTGTAATCTTCATCAAAGGATGTACGATTCATTCCTAAACACCGAAACAAGGGTTGATACAGGCATTCGGGCAGGTGATGGGTGTAACTAGTCCAGTCCATTTACGATTCAATATGTCTCACTAGCAAGATCCACCAAAAAGACGGGGGGAAATAGGAGAGAAAGAAGGCGAGAAGGAAGCCTTCGGCTAATCAAAATAATCATAAAGCTCGGTCCCTCAAATAGAAAGGTTTTCAATACCTCGCCGGAAACTACTTCAAATCAAAGCAAGCCCTCAATGTCAAAATGACAAAACAGTAAAGGGCCGTAACGCACGATCATGACAAAGGGTCACTGACTAGCATGCGATATCAATCAATACGAGACGAGGGGCCAAAAACCGCTCAGAGCTAGGGTCATGTATAAGTCAACATGATAGACTAAATGAGAAGACAAATAAGAATAATCTTTAAAAAAAAGAAAGGAAACCTATTACAGAGAAATTTATATTATATTTCTTACTAGATTGGAAAGCCTAGGTTCAACTCGTAAAAGAAATCGTATTAGCTCATTCTTATTTCCCGGCCCGATAAAGTCAGTAAGACAATCAGTAATCATTCCAGAAGTTACCAGCCCTAATAAGCTAATGGTGCCCGAGCGTTGCTAAGGATAGTGACCGGACTGTCACTAAAGAAGAAAACTCATTTGACTACATCTTAATTTACCCTAGGAAAGAGAATAAATCCTATAGAGTGATGCTCGAAGAATATTCATCATTGCCTTAGACTAAGAAACTCCCTAGATAGACTAATAAGGCGGTACGGTACTAAGAAGTTCAGTTTCAATAGGCTGATTAGTCAGGAGCGGACTGTAACTAGCCAGAAGGAATATAGTTGCAAGCGTAAGCGAAGGTATCGCAAATCAAGTAACTAAAAAAAGCATTCCTAGAGTTCATTCAGGTATGACCGGACTGGTACTAAAGAAGAAATCTCACATTGGAATCTATCTTCGAAGAATTGACATTCTCTTCATTCACTCTTCCTTTACCCTAAGGCCAATAAAGAGGAAATCAAGATCATATTCACACTAGCCATTCACACCTGTAAGAAGGAAGTCTTACTCTTTAATTCCCCCATAGGCGTCAGAGTTACCCCTGGGAGGGGGAACGAACGATACTAAGAGTTACTGAAGTTCGGACTTTGTCTCGCTATGGTGATGGAGCAGGAGAGAACGGAATAGGCTTTAGCTCAAGTTCAGTAATCATTCCAGAAGTTCTGTTAAATCATTGACCAGACTGGGAATAAAGAATATAGATTGAGTGAAGTTACAGCACTAGGAAGTCGCTAATAAGATGTTACATATTTGATATCGAATTCAAGAAGTTAAGTGAGTTCAGGCAAACTGTAACGGGAAAAAATAAAGTCTATAGATATCGTATTCGCTCCAGAAGTAGTGGTACGGAAAAGAAACAGTAGGTCTTATAGGGCTTTTAAGTGGGCTTGGCTTTGTGGGTCCTCTGGTTCTCCTGCTTTCCCGCTAGCTTCATTAGGGCAGACTCAGGCAGTTGAAACTCGCATCTATTCCACCGGCATTCACACAAGAGTGACCCTCTTTCCTTCTCTTGGAGAATTGTCTTCTTTTTATTCCTAAACTAGTTCACCTTCCAAGCTGATAAGAGATTAGGACTAGGATGGGAGGATATGAAGCAGAGTGTTAACGATGGACCCCGGCAAGGAAAGATCTCTCGGCTGATACGACAGTCAGTAGCAAAGGTGCAGCAAGGAAAGAAGGCTATAAGCTGCCTACGTGCATGGCTACATAGGACTAATTTTTCAAGATGTTTGCTGCTAGATGAGATTCGAATTCAAAGTACTACTTAGCTAAGCAGACAGCTAATATGAAAGTCCCCTCTTTTAGTCTATAACTCCGCCTCTACGCCTCTTCATTGACCTGTGTATGTAAGCGGATTTCAAATTACGTAGATGAGGAAGGAAATAGCTCCGCTTTAGTAGTTATATCTCGCTCCTGCACTATCTTTAGTCTGCTAGAGCTAGACAGTCTCTTATTCTTCTAGGCTTTGTGTCTTCTTCTCTTAAGAAAGACACAACAAAGAGAAGAAAAGAACCCGGACTTTCACTAGGTTTTCCCTATGATCTCAAGTAACTTAGCAACATCAAGGCGAGCCCCGCTAGTTTGTCTCTACTTCGTAACCTCAACTCTAACCTTTCTCGGTCTCTCAGTCGAGTACCCTGCCAATGAGCTGCTTCCGTAAGCCGATTCCCTTAGCTTCTAAAGTACTGACC